GAATGATTCGGAATAAAAGAAAAAAAGAAAGAAATGGAAGAACAAAAGTGGTACGGATTCATAAAATTACGTGGATAGGAACTAAAAAAAAGAGATATCGAAGTAGTTCTGATAATTCACGAATATTATTATTTCAATTCTGGGTTCTTAGTTACTTTGACTGAATAAATTTTATCGATGGAATAAGTAAGTCATAATTCATTGGTTCATTGTATTATTAACTATTTCTTTATTTTTTTTGTTTTGGTGCGAGGAACTTATCATGAATCCACTGATTTCTGCCGCTTCCGTTATTGCTGCTGGATTGGCCGTAGGGCTTGCTTCTATTGGACCTGGAGTTGGTCAAGGTACTGCTGCGGGACAAGCTGTAGAAGGGATCGCCAGACAACCAGAGGCAGAGGGAAAAATACGAGGTACTTTATTGCTTAGTCTGGCTTTTATGGAAGCTTTAACAATTTATGGACTCGTTGTGGCATTAGCACTTTTATTTGCGAATCCCTTTGTTTAATCCTACAAATAAAAATCCATATATATTTATTTTTTTATTTCCTTGGATTTGCTGCTCTTGCTTTTTTCGAATTCTATTCAGATTTCAATTTCGTTCGGACAACAACCCATGTAAAGGACTTATTGGGGGAAAAGGAATTGGCATACCAATTCGCTTTCTTCCTTTACTCTCTTAATTCAATGGAATTTTAAGAAGTATTGGAACAAACGAGATATTTCGAAACTCACATAACATAAGACCCGATACCTAATTCTAAAATTCTAATAAGTATCATTCTTATCTTATTGGAAATTTACAATTGAAAAAAAAAATCAATTTCTAAATCAATATTATTTTTTACTCTATTTAGTAGTATTTAGAAAAATAAGAGGAAAAATACTAGAATAAATAAAAAAAAATATAGACAATTAGTCTATCTATAAGAATAAGAAAGAGGAGATCATATGAAAAATGTAACCGATCCTTTCCCTTCCTTGAGTTATTGGCCATCCGCCGGAAGTTTCGGGTTTAATACCGATATTTTAGCAACAAATCCAATAAATCTAAGTGTAGTGCTTGGTGTATTGATTTTTTTTGGAAAGGGAGTGTGTGCGAGTTGTTTATTTCAAGAATAAGCTGGATCCAACCAACTGCACTTTATGTTTTGGTATAACTAGGAAAGAAAAGGTGCATGATTCCGCGAATTACTTCTGAATAAATTAAGAAATCATATTTAAGAACCATAGCATTTCGTGAGTCATTGGTAAATTTACTTTGATTCTCTATCAACCAATAATGTGGGACCATTAATAGGGTTAAGGCTAAATCTTTTGAAGTTCAGATACAAGCATGGTACTCTTTCTACTACTATGTTAATACATAAATGTTTTCAAAATAAAGAGTTGGAATTTTTTTCGATATAAAACACTCATGTCGATAAAAAACTGATTTGAACCCTTTATTTGATTGGAAAAAATTAGAAAAAAAATAGGTCTTTCAGCCCCCCCCCTTTTTTTTCTCTTTTATCCAATGCTAAATGGATGACCTATGTTATATATAAAGTAAGAGGAATTCTTTGGATTTGAAGAAAAAAAGAAACAACTTTGCTGACAATTATTTATTTGGTCAGAAGAGTCCTCGGAATATTATTTTCTTGGATTAGTGATCACTTTCGATATTTTTCTATTTGAATATGAATAGAGGACAAGCTCATTATATTAAAAAAAAAAGATATGGGAATAAGTAATTGAGCGTGAGAGCCAAATGAATTGAAAGATTCATGTTTGGTTCGGGAAGGGATCGTGGAAGTTTTGAAATGAATGGAAAGATAATCTACTTTCATTAAGTGATTTATTAGATAATCGAAAACAAAGGATCTTGAAGACTATTCGAAATTCAGAAGAACTACGCAGGGGGGCCCTAGAACAGCTCGAAAAAGTCCGGTCCCGCTTACGAAAAGTAGAAAAGGAAGCGGATCAGTTTCGAGTGAATGGATATTCTGAGATAGAACGAGAAAAATTGAATTTGATTAATTCAACTTCTAAGATTTTGAAACAATTAGAAAATTACAAAAATGAAACCATTCATTTTGAACAACAAAGAGCGATTAACGAAGTTCGACAACGGGTTTTTCAACAAGCCTTACAAGGAGCTCTAGGAACTCTGAATAGTTGTTTGAACAACGAGTTACATTTACGTACCATCAGTACTAATATTGGTATGTTTGGAACCATGAAAGAAATAACGGATTAGTCCTTCTACTGCAGGCATTATTTTTTTCTTTTAAACAAAAAAAGAATTAAGAAATATTTATGGTAACCCTTCGAGCCGACGAAATTAGTGATATTATCCGTGCACGTATTCAACAATATAATAGAGAAGCAAATATTATAAATACCGGTACAGTACTTCAAGTAGGCGATGGCATTGCTCGTATTTATGGTCTTGATGAAGTAATGGCAGGTGAATTAGTAGAATTTGAAGAAGGTACGATAGGCATTGCTCTGAATTTGG